ATGTGGTATTTTTTCAAATTTTGCACGGGTGATACATGTTCCTTCTATTTCCCCAAGCAAAGCTCTTCGCATCGCAATGCCTATTGTATCGGCTTGCCCTTTCATAAGTGGAGATAGAATAAAGCGTCCATAATAAAGACGCTTACTGTCTGCTCTTGATTCAACACACTTCCACTGTAGTGTCCAAGTAGATACTCTTACTTTCTCTCGAACCATAATAATATTATTTGATCAGATCATTGAATCGTTTATTTCTCTTGAAATCTCTTTTATTTTCATTTCTACACACGTCTTTTTTTAGGAGGTCTACAGCCATTATGTGGCATAGGGGTTACATCACGTACGAAATTTAATAGTATACCACTTCTACGAATAGCTCGTAATGCTGCATCTCTTCCGAGACCAGGACCTTTTATCATGACTTCTGCTCGTTGCATACCTTGATCTACTACTGTCCGAATAGCATTTCCTGCTGCGGTTTGAGCAGCAAATGGCGTCCCCCTTCTTGTACCATTGAATCCACAAGTACCGGCGGAGGACCAAGAAATTACCCGACCCCGTACATCTGTAACAGTCACAATAGTATTGTTGAAACTTGCTTGAACATGAATAACTCCCTTTGGTATTCTACGTGTACTTTTACGTGAACCACTACGGGCATTCGTACGTGAACCAGTTCTTGGTCTAGATTTTGCCATACTTTATCATCTCATAAATAGAAATTCGAGATATATGGATATATCCATTTCATGTCAAAACAGATCCTATTTTTTTCATTGGGTCCTTTACGTTAGAGAGCCCCTTTTCAAAAGATTATCCTTGTCTTTGTTTATGTCTCGGATTAGAACAAATTACTATAATTCGTCCCCTCCTACGGATCAGTCGACATTTTTCACAAATTTTACGAATGGAGGCCCTTATTTTCATAGTTGTCGTTCCTTAACTTAATTCTGACTCTATTTATTGGAAGAAAATAAGTTTCTTGAAATGTTGAACCTCAAATTGTATCCCCATGAAGGGAATGCTGAAGTTGAAAAAACAACCTAATCATTCGAATCCTTGTTGTGGCATCTATAAATTATACGCCCTCTGGTTGAATCATAATGACTTACTTCAATTTTGCCCCTCTTCCCCCATCGTATACGTATAAAACTCCGTCGGATCCTTCATGAACCATAACCTAGAATTAGATCTTCATTATCGAAAAACCCCGAGCATACATACCATTTAGAAGGAGAAGTGATTCATTAATGAAACCTTCATGAATCCATTTTTTTGTTCTTTCATTCTAGGTAAAAGCCCTAGAAGTATCACCTAATGTAGTAGGAATGATATCAACTAACCCACCCTTTTTTCTTTTGACAAATAGGAAATTCCGGATTCAATTCTGATATCAGAAAGATTACCATATATAACACAAAATTTCTCCGCCGATTCTTTCGAGTCGAGCCTCTCGGTCTGTCATTATACCTCGAGAAGTCGAAAGAATTACAATCCCCATCCCGCCTAAAATTCTAGGAATTCGTTGATAGTTCGAATAGATTCGTAGGCCAGGCCTACTGATACGTTTTAAATTTAAAATAGTTCGATAGGGTCCTTTCCTATTCCTTCTATGTCGTAGGGTTAAAACCAAAAAATATTTGTTGTTTTCCTGATGCTTCCTCACGTTTTTGATAAAACCTTCTCTTAAAAGTATTTTAACAATGTTTTCCGTGATGTTAGTGGATGCTATTTGAATCGTCCCTTTTCTATTCATGTCAGCATTTCGTATAGAGGTTATTATGTCAGCAATAGTATCCCTACCCATGATAAACTAAATTTTGGGTTGCCTCCCATTTTTGATATAATCAACATGCTATTTTTTATTTATTTTTATATTTTATTTATTAAATAAAGGGATATGCGTCAGATACAACCTAATCCACTAATTAATCTATTTCATCCAAATACTATGTATAATAGAACTATATTACGTATGATCTCATCTTATAATACCTCAGGTGCTAATGAAACTATTTTAGTGAAATTTAACTGTCTCAATTCTCGGGCAATCGCACCAAAAACTCGAGTTCCTTTTGGATTTCCTTCTTGATCAATCACAACTGCAGCATTATCATCATATCGTATTATCATACCGTTGTCACGTTTAAGTTCTTTACAAGTACGTACAATTACAGCTCTGATCACTTCTGATCTTTCTAGAGGTGTGTTTGGTAATGCTTCCTTGATCACAGCAACAATAATGTCACCAATATGAGCATATCGGCGATTACTAGCTCCTATGATTCTAATACACATTAATTCTCGGGCCCCGCTGTTATCCGCTACATTCAAATGGCTTTGAGGTTGAATCATATCATTTTTTAATCTGTTCTTTCAATGTTAATGCAAAGGGCGAAGTAAAAAAAAAAGAAATATTGTTTGTCAAAAAGAAACCTGCAATTGTTTTTTTATCCCCAAGACTTCTTTCCTTTGGTTCTACGTTCCTATCCCGAAATCA